TAATTAATCAATCTTTTTTACCTTCAATTCGAAATAAACAAAATAAAGTTTATAGGATCCTTCTTTTCCAGGAAAAAACAACTGGAATAAAAAAAATTCGTAAAGAGGTTCCCCGATGGCCATACCAACTAGCCAGCGATGTAGAACGCGCCAGAAAAAAAGCTAGAAAACCGATAAGACAGGGGAAAGCGACGCTAACAGGGTTTCACATGCGCGGGAGGCCCAAGAAACGTATAACTTTTACTAAGCGGAAGGTTGACCGCCCCGAAGATAAGCAGAAGGGTACCCGCATGGGAGAGTTTGCAAAGGAAGTTTTTGACTTTTCTAGCTCTACTACGAAAAATAACGACAAAAATAAAAAAGAAATAGGTGCGCTATTTTATCCCCGTATATCGGATTTTCGTCGAAACATAATCACAGGTTCTATGCGTTTTCAAAGGCGTAAAACCGTTGTTGGGAGAAGACTTCAAGTAAGGGCACATTCCCCACTTTTTTTCGACGTGATAGTATTTTATATGCAGCCTCTTTTCGACAAAGTAATATCAAGAGTAATTGAGATTTCCGACCGAATACAAGACATTTTTATAAAAATAACAGGAATCCAATTGAAAAATAAAAGAAGGTCCCAAAGAGCCGAAGAACTAGAATTTTATAAGAGTTTGGGCGAAGAATTGGAAAAAATAGACTTGAAATACAAACTAGAATGGGAAGAAGAATTGAAAAAAAAACGAGACTTGGAAGACGAAATCATCGAGGAAGACCCCCGACGAGCCGAGGAGAAAGAAAGAGACAGAGTATTAGAGATCTATGATAACGTTTTATTTTGGGAGGATCCATCTATAGCAAGAACTCGTCTTTTACTAGTTCAGTCGAAGATTAGAAAATGGATTCTATTACCTTCATTGATACTAGCTAAAAATATTGTACGTTTATTATTACTCCAAAAGCCCGAGTGGGCCAAGGATATAAGGGATATGAAAAGAGAAGTGCATGTTCTATGCAACGATAATGATATGCCAATCCAACGAGACGATATCTTTTCTAAGGCCTGGGAAAACGAGGATAGGCAATTACATATAATCATAAAAAATCCTTTCCGTCTGAAACCTTGGCACCGATCTAAGAGACAACCTTCTGGTAGGGATCCAATGAAAAAGAAAAAAGAAAAAAGAAAACGTTTTTCTTATTTAACGGCTTCGGGAATGGAAACTCATCGTCATTATGGTGCTCCCAACCAACTACTTTCGACTGCTTTTTCTTATTTTTTTGCACCCATTAAAAAAAAAAGCAAAAAAGCAATTCGAAAATGGAGTTTTCTAGTTCTAAAAATGTTCAAAAAAAGAACAAAGTTTCTAAAGGTACTAAAGGTACTACAAGAACTACAAAAAAGGATACAAAGTTTTATTGAAAAAAAAAAAAATTCTATAATCAATAATCAGATTTTTCATAAATCATCCATTCAAATCCGATCTATGGATAGGACAAATTATTCACCGACAGAAAAAGCAGAAAAAGAAAAAAAAGAAAAAAAAGCAGAAAGAGAAAAAAAAATGAAAGAGCTGACTGATAAAATAAGCACAATCAGAAATGAAATAAAAAGAATTACAAAAGACAAGAAACGAACTCGAAAGAAAAATAAAAGAAGAAATGCTCGATTAATCCGTAAACCATATTTATTTCTAAAATGGATCGGGGAAAGTATATACACGGATATCTTTTGGGGGATCATTCCATATACCATTAAAAAGATCTATCGATCTATCATTAAGAGTCTTTCTAGGTGGATGCGCATTATCAAACGTTTTCTTAAATTAACAAAAAAAAAGAAAAAGAAAAACACATTTGAGCATATTTCGACTATACAAAAAAAACTTTCACTTTCTCATATTACTCATAAAATGAAGATTCGGAAGAGGCGGAAGAGGCGGGCCAGGGCGCGGGTTTTTTTTAATTTATCCCTCGTGTCGCAGAACTATGTATTTTACAAATTATCACAAAACCAGGCTATTAACTTGTATAAGTTAAGATCTGGCCTTCAATATGACGGAGCATCTTTATTTCTTAAGAATGAAATAAAAGATTCTTTTCGAAGACAAGGAATAATTTCTTCCGAATTAAAGCATAAGAAACTTCAGAATTCTGGAATGAATCGATGGAAAAATTTGTTAAAAAAGAATCAATGGATAAAATGGTTAAAGAGTCATTATCAATACGAATTATCTGAGCGAAAATGGTCTAAATTAGGACCGCAAGAATGGCGAAGTGAAGTCAATCAACATTGTAGGGTTGAAAATCGAAATTTAAGAAAACGAAAACGGAATTCATCTAAACGAGAGAAAAGGGTTTCGTTATTGGAAAACCAAAACTATCATTTGCAAAAAACATATAGATATGAGAAAAGATCATATCAATCGATTTATTATCAAGATAAGAAGGACTCAGATAGTTATGGGTCAGCATTACAAATACATAAACCGAATTTAGTTGATATGGGGGGGAGTAGCCCTATTCAAAATTATATAAGAAAAGATCATTTTATGAAAAATACAGATAGAAAATATTTTGATACGAAAGGTCTTGATCTTTTTGATCTCAAAATTCATAAAGAAATCAAGCCACCCAATCAAAAAAGAAACCTTTTTGATTGGATGGGAATGAATGAAGAAATACGAAATCTTCCGTATTCGATACCTTGGTTTTTCCCACAAATTGGGTTCAAAAAAAACGAAGGATTTAAAAAGAGACCGGTGTTTAGACAAATTCATTCACTTTTAACCATAGGTGAAGAAGATTATACGAAATCAGAGATGCAAATAGCTAGAAAGACAGAAGAAGAAGACGTATACAGCCCAATTGATATTGATAATTTTATTAGGAGTGGGAGAAAAAACCTCAAGAAAATACATTTGAGTTTTCAATTGGACTGGGGGAATACTATAGGAAGTTTCGAATTATGGGAAAAGATGGATGAATTTAAGCCTGACCGTGTACCTAGCTTTGAACGTCTACTTAGCCTTGACTGTGGAAAAAATAACCAAATCTCAAGAAGAGGCGATATGCTTTTCAAGTTGAAGAAGAACGCAGTGGATCCGAATACACTAAATAACATGATGTTGTGGTTGAGTCATTGTGATGGTGTCAAAGGCCTAGAAAACGGAATGTGGAGTCTAGAACCGGGTCGTGTGTCTGTAAAAGATGTAAAAGATAATGTAAAATTTATTATGTATCAAACCATAAAGATTTCTTTGATTCATGAGATTCAACAAAAAAATAAAAGAGACAGAGAAAATATGGATAAGAATCTTTTTAAGGTATCGATTGGACTAATTATGCCAAAAAATAGAAAGAAAAATCATTATGATTTGCTTGTTCCTGAAAATATTTTATCGTCTAGACGGCGTAGAGAATTGCGAATTCTAAGTTGTTTGAATGCAAGGAATAGTAATGGTGTGGATAAAAATGCAGTATTTTGCAATGGGAACAGGGTAAAAACCTGTGGTCAATTTTTAGATAAAAGCCAAGATCTTGATAGAGATAAAAAGAATTTCATGAAATTCAAATTCTTTTTCTTTCTTTGGCCCAATTATCGATTAGAAGATTTAGCTTGTCTGAATCGCTATTGGTTTGATACTAATAATGGTAGTCGTTTCAGTATGTTAAGGATACATATGTATCCACGATTAAATAATGGTAGTCTTATCAGTATGTTAAGGATACATATGTATTCACGATTGAAAATGAATTCATGATACAATTGTGCGCAGCTATTTATCCACCCGATATATATGGTAGGGGATAAATAGCTGCGCACATGCCTTGTCTTACATTCGATTTTTATACATGAATACTAATTCAATGACGTATCAATTAGATCCAGAAATGAATCAATAAGGAAATTCGGATTGATTATTGTGGATACCAGATAAAAATACCTCCCATTATTCTTACTGATCAGTAAAATTCATATTCGTAAAAGAAAAATAGTAAAAATTAATAAAAAAATTGCCACATTATGCAAAAAATTTTAGACATAAAAGACGAAAAGAAAGGATCTGTTGAATTTCAAATTTTCCGTTTCACCAATACGATAGGAAGACTTAGTTTACATTTGAAATTGCACAAAAAAGACTATTCATCTGAGAGAGGTTTACGAAAAATTTTAGGAAAACGTCAACGTTTACTAGCTTATTTGTCTAAAAAAAATAGAGCCCGTTATAAAGAATTAATAAATCAATTGAATATTAGAGATATAACAAAAAGTAAAATTTAATTTCAAAAATGATTTATAATTAGTTTTGTTGATTTATTGAGTCTTATTTTATGAATTCATAGAAGAAGGAATACGGAAAAACTTATGAATGTACCTGCTACAAGAAAAGATCTCATGATAGTTAATATGGGCCCTCATCACCCATCAATGCATGGCGTTCTTCGACTCATCGTTACTTTAGATGGTGAAGATGTTATTGATTGTGAACCAATTTTAGGTTATTTGCATCGAGGGATGGAAAAAATTGCGGAAAACCGAACGATTATACAATATCTACCTTATGTAACACGTTGGGATTATTTAGCGACTATGTTTACAGAAGCTATAACTGTAAATGGACCCGAACAATTAGGAAATATTCAAGTACCGAAAAGAGCTAGTTATATTAGAGTTATTATGCTGGAGTTGAGTCGTATAGCTTCTCATTTGTTATGGCTTGGACCTTTTATGGCAGATATTGGTGCACAAACCCCTTTCTTTTATATTTTCAGAGAACGAGAATTAATATATGATCTATTCGAAGCTGCTACAGGTATGAGAATGATGCATAATTATTTTCGTATCGGAGGCGTAGCTTCTGATCTACCTTATGGTTGGATAGATAAATGTTTGGATTTCTGTGAATATTTTTTAACAGGATTTGCGGAATATCAAAAACTTATTACACGAAATCCCATTTTTTTAGAACGAGTCGAAGGAGTGGGCATTATTTGCGAGGAAGCGGCAATAAATTGGGGTTTGTCAGGACCAATGTTACGGGCTTCCGGAATAGAATGGGATCTTCGTAAAATGGACCATTATGAATGTTATAATGAATTTGATTGGGAAATTCAATGGCAGAAAGAAGGAGATTCACTAGCTCGTTATTTAATCCGAATTGGTGAAATGGCAGAATCCGTAAAAATTATTCAACAAGCTCTGGAAGGAATTCCGGGGGGACCTTATGAGAATTTAGAAATCCGACGCCTTAATAGAGTAAAAGATATTGAATGGAATGATTTTGAATATCGATTTATCAGTAAAAAAGCATCTCCTACTTTTGAACTATCTAAACAAGAACTTTATGTAAGAGTCGAAGCTCCAAAAGGCGAACTGGGAATTTACTTGATAGGAGATCAAAGTGCTTTTCCATGGAGATGGAAAATTCGTCCACCGGGTTTTATCAATTTGCAAATTCTTCCTCAGTTAGTTAAAAGAATGAAATTGGCTGATATTATGACAATACTAGGTAGCATAGATATCATTATGGGAGAAGTTGATCGTTGAAATGAGAATTGAAACAACAGAAGTACAAGCTATAAATTCTTTTTCGAAATTAGAATCTGTAAAAGAAGTCTATGACACCCTATGGATTTTTCTACCTATTTTGATTCTTGTATTTGGAATCACAATATGTGTACTAGTAATTGTTTGGTTAGAAAGAAAAATATCCGCAAGTATACAACAGCGTATCGGACCGGAATACGCGGGTCCTCTGGGTATTCTTCAAGCTCTAGCCGACGGAACAAAACTACTTTTCAAAGAGAACCTTCTTCCATCACGAGGAGATGGGAGTTTATTCAGTATCGGCCCTTCCATAGCAGTCATATCAATTCTATTAAGTTATTCAGTAATTCCTTTTGGTTATCGACTTATTCTCGTTGATCTTAGTATTGGTGTTTTTTTATGGATCGCAATTTCAAGTATTGCTCCTATTGGACTTCTTATGTCAGGATATGGATCAAATAATAAATACTCCTTTTTAGGTGGTTTACGGGCTGCTGCCCAATCTATTAGTTATGAAATACCATTAACTCTATGTGTATTATCAATATCTCTACGTGTGATTCGTTGAGACATCCAAATTTCCGTATTTCTTAAGAATGAACTTAACTAAGATAACTTTTTCATCATTTGGATTGATGAACTAAATTAGATAAACCAGATAGTTAAATGAGTGAAAGAAAACAGCTTACAAATTGGCAGTAAACAAATTGAGTCTCATTTCCTATGTACGGGGATTAAAATAAATCGAAGCAGGAAAAACTGTTTACTCCAAGAACAGGTTGATTAGTCATTATGTCTTGAAGCGGGTTAAAAAGATCTATGCCTTGGAATTCTTGCTAGCCTTTGTTTGTATTCCTAGACATAACATGAATACGGTATAGATTGAGATTAAGCAAAACTAAGTGGATGATTAGAAACACGAAGGTATACAAAGGATTCGTAATAGAGACTATTTACGTTATGGGAAGTTTCTCATAAAACAAGAAAAGAAAGACTAATTGGGGCCTTAAATTAGTAGAAATGATCAAGTAGTACTCCCCAGAATTCCGATCCAAAATATACTCCCATCCACGGATTAAGTAAATGACTATCAGGAACGAAGTAATCCTTTATTAAATAAATAGTACTATACTAAAAACTAAAAAAAAAATGGAATTCTTATTCATTTTTGTGGGTCTTGAGCCATATTAAGAAAGGTAGTTATGAAAAATTTTTAATTTTTCATAAAAAAAATGATTAAGATGTTATATTCATTGATATTTCGAAAGAAAAAAGTATTTTCTGAAGACTAAATTCTTTCTCAAGAATTAATAAATCACAACGTTTTTTTTTAATCAAAAAAATGAATTAAAAGAAAAGTGTAAAGGATAAGATAAATTCAGAAGCACATTTTATCTAGTATAGCAGACAGAATTCCATTGGTTTAATTCGGTACCTTTCTATTTTTTTAGTCGATTGATGAGATATCAAGATTAAAAAAATAGAATCAGTCCGTAGATTTATTTGTGACCCCTGAGGAGCCGTATGAGGTGAAAATCTCATGTACGGTTCTGTAATAGCGATGATAACAGCGATCTTATCACCGACTAGAATTATCTAACAGCTCAAGTACAGTTGATATAGTTGAGGCACAGTCAAAATATGGGTTTTTAGGGTGGAATTTATGGCGTCAACCTATAGGATTTCTTGTTTTTTTAATTTCTTCTCTAGCCGAATGTGAGAGATTACCTTTTGATTTACCAGAAGCAGAAGAAGAATTAGTAGCAGGATATCAAACAGAATATTCAGGTATAAAATTTGGTTTATTTTACGTTGCTTCCTATCTAAATCTCCTAGTTTCTTCATTATTTATAACAGTTCTTTACTTGGGCGGGTGGAATTTATCTATTCCGTTCCTTCAGGTTTTTGAACTAAATGATAGGGATGGAGTCTTTGGAACAACAATTGGTATTTTCATTACACTAGCAAAAACTTTTTTTTTCTTGTTCATTGCAATCACAACAAGATGGACTTTACCTAGGATGAGAATGGACCAACTATTAAATCTTGGATGGAAATTTCTTTTACCTATTTCTTTAGGTAATTTATTATTAACAACTTCTTCTCAACTCTTTTCACTATAAGCGAAATAGTAATTTTTTCTATTCTCTATTAAATTAACTCGATTGATAACTTATCCAAAACAAGAGAAAGAAACAAATATACTGAAAATTTATATCAATATATTAGGATATGTTCCCTATGGTAACTGGGTTTTTGAATTATGGTCAACAAACAGTACGAGTGGCAAGGTACATTGGGCAAGGTTTTTTGATTACTTTATCTCATGCCAATCGTTTACCTGTAACTATTCAATACCCTTATGAAAAATTAATAACATCAGAACGTTTTCGTGGTCGAATCCACTTTGAGTTTGATAAATGCATTGCCTGTGAAGTATGTGTTCGAGTATGCCCTATCGAGCTACCCGTTATAGATTGGAAACTCGAAACAGATATTCGAAAGAAACGATTGCTTAATTACAGTATTGATTTTGGAATCTGTATATTTTGTGGTAATTGTGTTGAATATTGTCCAACAAATTGTTTATCAATGACTGAAGAATATGAGCTTTCTACATATGATCGTCATCAATTAAATTATAATCAAATTGCTTTGGGTCGTTTACCACGAGCAGTAATTGATGATTACACAATTCAAACCATTTTGAATTTCCCTCAATTCAATAAAAAAAAAATTCTTGATTAAAGAATGGAATGATTTCAAATAGTTTCAAACTATTCTTTGAAGTAAGTAATGGTATTAGGACAATAACAATACCCACAGCAAATCGCACCCATATCCACTTAAACAATTAAGAACGTATCCTAAATAGAAATAGAGCAACTTAAATTGTTTTCCTGATCAGGTCAATAAGATCATGAAAGAGTCTTTTTATTTCTTTTTTATAGAATGGATTTAGCTGGACCAATACATGATTTTCTTTTAGTCTTTCTGGGATCAGGCCTTATATTAGGGAGTCTAGGAGTGATATTTTTTACCAATCCAAATTTTTCGGCCTTTTCATTGGGATTGGTTCTTGTTTGTATATCTTTATTCTATATTCTAGCAAACTCTCAGTTTGTAGCTTCTGCACAACTCCTTATTTACGTGGGAGCTATAAATGTTTTAATCCTATTTGCTGTAATGTTCATCAATGATTCAGAATATGAAAACGCTTTTAAGCTTTGGACTATTGGGGACGGAATTACTTCGTTAATTTGTACTAGTCTTTTTGTTTTATTAAGTACTACTATTCTAAATACGTCATGGTATGGAATTATTTGGACTACAAGATCAAATCAAATTTTAGAAAAAGATTTGATAAATAATAGTCAACAAATTGGAATTCATTTATCAACCGATTTTTTTCTTCCATTTGAACTCATGTCGATAATTCTTTTAGTTGCTTTGATAGGTGCAATTGCTGTAGCCCGTCAATAAACTAAGCAATTTTGGAGAGTATTACTCCAAATCAAAGGTTATTGTATTTCTATTCCATTTACAAAATGAAAATTCTTTTAGTTCTGTCTATTACTATTACTAAGATATTTCTTTTGTTTTGTATTTGTTATATCCTAGTAAATAAAAAAACTTTCATTATTGGTCATATTGAAATAAGAAATAAACGGAATCAAGATTGATAAGGAGTTGTTCAATGATGCTTGAACATGTACTTGTTTTGAGTGCCTTTTTATTTTCTATCGGTGTCTATGGCTTAATCACAAGCCGAAATTTGGTTAGAGCTCTTATGTGTCTGGAACTTATATTGAATGCAGTTAATCTTAATTTTGTAACATTTTCAGATTTTTTTGATAGTCGACAATTAAAAGGAAACATTTACTCCATTTTTGTTATAGCTATTGCAGCCGCTGAAGCAGCTATTGGACCAGCTATTCTTTCGTCAATTTATCGTAACAGAAAATCAACTCGTATTAATCAATTGACTTTGTTGAATAAGTAGTATTTTATTATACTTATAGAAATTTTTATAGTTATCAATATTAGTAGGTATTTTATGTAACGTATCATCATGCTTCAAAAATGTAAGAATCCAAGTATTTTTGGCCTCCTTTCTAAACCGAACCAGAATATAGAAACGGTTGCTTCAAAAATTCTGGTAAATTATCGATTCATCTGGTCTAGAAATTTGTATTTAAGTCATTTATACTAGATCGAAATTTCATGAAATTCAAAAAAATTTAAAGATCCAATGTCACACTCCGTAAAGATTTACGATACATGTATAGGGTGTACTCAATGTGTCCGAGCCTGTCCCACAGATGTTTTAGAAATGATACCTTGGGACGGATGTAAAGCTAAGCAAATAGCTTCTGCTCCAAGAACAGAGGACTGTGTTGGTTGTAAGAGATGTGAATCCGCTTGTCCAACTGATTTTTTGAGTGTTCGAGTATATTTATGGCATGAAACAACTCGCAGCATGGGTCTAGCTTATTGATATGTTCTAGAAAACTTCACTTGAATCCATTTCATTTTTGTTTACCGACAAAAACCCGCACTCGATATATCGATTATTTGATTCTTATTCGAGTACGGGTTTTTTTGGTCCAAATGTATCTTGTCTTTACCACGAATTTTTTTCCTTGGTTAACATTAATTGTAGTTTTTCCTATATTTGCAGGTTCTTTAATTTTCTTTCTCCCTCATAGGGGGAATAAGGTAATTAGATGGTATACAATACTTATATGTATTTTGGAATTTCTGCTAACAACCTATGTATTCTGTTATAATTTCCAACCAGACGATCCTTTAATCCAACTGGCAGAAGATTATAAATGGATTAGTTTTTTTGATTTTCACTGGAGATTAGGAATAGATGGGGTTTCTATAGGACCCATTTTACTAACGGTATTCATCACAACTTTAGCTACTTTAGCGGCTTGGCCAGTTACTCGACATTCTCGATTATTCAATTTCTTAATGTTAGCAATGTACAGCGGTCAACTAGCATTATTTTCTTCTCGCGACCTTTTACTTTTTTTTCTAATGTGGGAATTAGAATTAATTCCCGTTTATCTACTTTTATCCATATGGGGAGGAAAAAAACGTCTCTACTCAGCTACAAAGTTTATTTTGTACACTGCAGGAGGTTCCCTTTTTCTGTTAATAGGAGTTCTTGGTATTGGGTTATATGGTTCTTATGAACCAACATTAAATTTTGAAACGTTAGTTAATCAATCGTATCCTGTGGGATTAGAAATCATTTTTTATATTGGATTTCTTATTGCTTTTGCTGTTAAATTACCGATTATACCCCTCCATACATGGTTACCCGATACTCATGGAGAAGCTCATTACAGTACTTGTATGCTTCTAGCTGGAATCCTATTAAAAATGGGAGCATATGGATTGGTTCGGATCAATATGGAATTATTACCTCATGCCCATTCTTTATTTTCTCCTTGGTTGATGATAGTAGGTACGATCCAAATAATTTATGCAGCTTCAGCATCTCTGGGTCAACGCAATTTAAAAAAAAGAATAGCATATTCTTCTGTATCTCACATGGGTTTCATAATAATAGGAATTAGCTCGATAACCGATATGGGATTCAACGGAGCCCTTTTACAAATAATTTCGCATGGATTTATTGGTGCTGCGCTTTTTTTCGTAGCAGGAACGAGTTATGATAGAATACGTCTTGTTTATCTTAACGAAATGGGCGGAATAGCTATTTCAATGCCAAAAATATTCGCACTCTTTAGTAGTTTTTCGATGGCGTCCCTTGCGTTACCGGGCATGAGTGGGTTTATTGCAGAATTAATGGTATTCGTTGGAATAATTACCAGCCAAAAAATTTTTTTCATGTTAAAAATTATAATTTCTTTTGGAATGGCAATTGGAATAATATTAACTCCTATTTATTTATTATCTATGTTACGACAAATGTTCTATGGATACAAATTTTTTAATCAGCAAAACTCTTATTTTTTGGATTCTGGGCCGCGAGAATTATTTGTTTTAATTGCTATCGTTTTACCAATAATAGGTATTGGTATTTACCCAGATTTTCTTCTCTCACTATCAGTTGAGAAGGCGGAGGTTATTCTAGGTAATTTTTTTTCTAGATAGTTTTTATTTCACATAATTTTTTTTTGACGTAAACGTCAAAAAAAGTGAATTGGAAATCGTTCTAAAAGACTATTTTACGTTTGTGAAAACCGAACCATTTGAATCACCATTTGAATCAAGTAGTGATTCAAATGGTTCTTGACGAGGTTTTTTCTATATGTATGTTTCGAACTGTGGCTGTATTCATCAGGTTAGGTTCTTTCATCAATTCATTAAATTCCATTTAGGTCTTTGGTAATGTAAATGAACCATAACTATGTAAACCTATTCCTAATATATTGACCCCAAAATAGCATATCCAAATTAGAAGAAAGCCTATAGAAGCTACAAGTGCGGAGTTTTCAAAGTGAAAATTGGTATTTGTTCTAATATGTAAATAAATAGAGAATATGATCCAAGTGATAAATGCCCACGTTTCTTTTGGGTCCCAATTCCAATACGATCCCCATGCTTCATTAGCCCATACTGCTCCGGAAAGGATACCTATAGTTAAAAAGATAAATCCTAGACTAATAACTCGATAACTCCAACGGTCTAGTTGTTGAACTAATTGAGACCTGTAATAATTCGTAAGAGACAAAGGATAAGTGTTTTGTAAAATAAGGCTTTGTTCATTCATGTATTCGATCTCTCCGAAGAATAAAGATTCATTTACGAAATTACCACAAATACGGATTTTTTTTTGAAAGGTGATAACGAGAAGTGCTACCGATAATAATGATCCACATAAAAGAGCTGCATAAGCTAATACCATCATACTTACATGCATCATTAACCACTGGGATTGCAAAGCGGGTACTAATATTGTAGATTGTTGCATTTCAGTTAAGAAGCCTGAAGTAGCAAACACTTGAGTCAAAATAGCACTTGGTGCCGTTATTGCACGGAAAATTTTTTTATGTTTTTTAAAAAAAGGAATCATATGAATAATGTAGAAAGTCCATGAAAGGAAGATTAATGATTCATATAAATTACTTAATGGGAAATGCCCTGAAAAAATCCAGCGAGTGACTAATAATCCTGTTAGACAGAAAAACGTAATTATCATGCCTTTTTCTAAGGAATCATATAGTTCTATTATTTCATTCACTATGAAAGTTATCAAAAGAATTGCAATTACAATTGAAACGGTCGAAAAAGAAATATGATGGAAAAGATGCTCTAAAATAGAAAATAGCATAACCATACCATAAATATATATATATAAAAGTCCTTCAATCAAAAATGACCAAATGAAAATGATGAATTCATTTCATTATCGGACTATGCGATTCTTTAAAAATTTTGAAGGTTCCGTGCCGCCACTCGGACTCGAACCGAGATGCACAAGCACTGCTTCCTAAGAGCAGCGTGTCTACCAATTTCACCATGGCGGCTTGTTTCAAATAATAATATCCTATTTTTATTCAATCGTCGAGAGTGACGCGACAATATCTTAATTAGATTTTCGGAAGAAAAAATGATTGAAATTTGAACATCTAATGATAAGTTTTAGTAGAATTTTTGGGATGTGAGTTTTTTAAACTTGTCAATATATTTTCGCGTAGTTTCTACTTTTTTTATTGAACTCCGATAGTTCTGGATTCTATCCATGGATAGAACTCAAAATGTTCTTTCTTATCATGCATAATAACTCATTCTTTAACTAACTGATTTAGATAAAAAAATCCTTTTATCTTATAGATAAAAAGAAACACAAAATGGCTTTTTTTTGAATGAAAAAAAAAGATCTATCTAATATATACTCCTTCAGAAAAAAATTCCTCAAATAAAAAAAGTAAAAGTTTTAGTTTTAAATTGAAAGAATAAATTCAATTTAAGGACTTTTTTTTAATAAAAAAATTAAATTTGCTTTTTATTTTAATTGCTAGAAAAAAAATTGACAAAATAGGTTGATGGGGAAAATAGAAATCCCCATCCCAGAACAGATAAAATATACTACAAAAGAAGGGTGGCGAAATTATCAAACAACAAAGTACCGATTAGAATTGCGAATCTAGATTCGCATATAGATATACGAATCTAGATTCTACATATCAGAAGAAAGAAGCAAATTAGATTTCTGATTTATTGGTGAATTCAAATAAGTAATTCTATATTTAGATAATTTTTTATTCTAAAATTTTTTTGTAGAAGTTAGATCGATTCATATTAATCCTGTATTTGATTCATTTTTTTCGTACAAAAAAACTTTTTGACTTTCCAGTCGAGAGAGATTTCGCTAATGAAAAAGCTTTTAATGCTGCCGAAAAGCCCTTTCTTTTCCAAACATTTTTACGAATACGTTTTTTGGAAATTGACGTACGCTTTTTTGGAACTGCCATTCAAAAATTAATAAGTTATTAGTTGTTATAGTTGGATGTGAAAGACATCTATTGTTCAAAGGAATATTTCTTTCCTATCTATTATTTCGATATAATTTCGTTATTATTTAGTTATTATTTAGTTTAGTAGTTTAATTTTTATACTTTTTACTTTCCTAATATTAATAGGAAACATAATATATATATATTACAATGAGAAAAGTCTTTTTTTTATTCAATTTCTATCTATAGAATTCGGTGTACCGCAAAAAGGGTTTGAATGAAAAAATCGGGCATCAAAATTACTACGTATATTTCTGTATATTTTTCTATATGATATTTTCTTTTTAAGGACTTTTTAACTTACTTTTTAAAAATTTGATTGAAATGGTACTTCTTTTTTAGGAAAGTATACATGATTTGAACGTTTGTCTAATTTTAATTTTATGTTATGGAAAGTGGAAAGAAAAGTGTTAAGTAATATGAAAAAGATATATCTACTATATTTAAATATATTTAAAATTTAAATATAAGACGATCAATAAAAAAGTTTGTTAGAGAAAAATCAATAATTTTGAAGAAACTAATTTTCATAATTTCTAATTTTTCCATCAAATTCTGTTGTGGATTTTTTTATTCTTATCAGTAGCAGAGTTTTTATTTGGTTTATATTTTTCTATCTATGGGTTTTCAAAATAATAATAAAAGTTGTTCTATCTATTTATAGCCTTAGTTATTTAATAACTAAGTATTTACTTTCGATAAAAAATACGATAAAAAATACTCGGTAAGTTGACCAATTAGAACTTCTTTAGTTGAATACTAAGAAAATGCCTGTTCGAGAAATTTTTAATATAAAATTATGGTTAACTTAATTGCATATCTTAAATTTTTTATTGAATTGACCTTTTTTGAGGAAAGAGGTCAGAGCCGGCGAATCAAAAACAATTAATCAAAATTTTTTATGGAACATATATACCAATACGCATGGATCATACCTTTTATTCCGCTTATAGTTCCTTTGTTATTAGGAGTATCGCTGCTCCTTTTTCCAACGACAACAAATAAACTTCGGCGTATGTGGGCTTTTCCCAGTATTTCGGTGTTAAGTATAGTTATGATTTTTTCAACGAAACTTTCTATTGAGCAAATAAATAGCAGTTCTATCTATCAATATATATGGTCTTGGACCGTCAATAATGATTTTTCTTTTGAGTTTGGTTATTTGGTCGATCCACTTACTTCTATTATGTCAATGTTAATTACTACTGTTGGGATTCTCGTTTTTATTTATAGTGATAATTACATGTCTCATGATCAAGGCTATTTGCGATTTTTTGCTTATCTGAGTTTTTTTAACACTTCGATGTTGTGTTTAGTTACTAGTTCGAATTTAATACAAATTTTTATTTTTTGGGAATTAGTTGGAATTTGTTCCTATCTATTAATAGGTTTTTGGTTCACACGACCTATTGCAGCAAATGCTTGTCAAAAAGCGTTTGTGACTAATCGTGTAGGGGATTTTGGTTTATTATTAGGAATTTTAGGTCTTTATTGGATAACAGGCAGTTTCGAATTTCGGGATTTATTTGAAATATTTACTACGTCAATTTCGAATAATGAAGTCTATTCATTTTTTGGAATTGTATGCACTTTTTTGGTATTTGCCGGTGCAATTGCAAAATCTGCACAATTTCCCCTTCATGTATGGTTACCTGATGCTATGGAGGGGCCCACTCCTATCTCGGCTCTTATACATGCCGCTACTATGGTCGCAGCGGGTATTTTTCTTGTCGCTCGTCTTTTTCCTCTTTTGATAGTAATTCCTTCCATAATGCAGTTTATAGCTTTAATCGGTATAATAACAGTACTATTAGGAGCTTCCTTAGCTCTTGCTCAAACAGATATTAAAAGAGGTTTAGCTTATTCTACAATGTCTCAATTGGGTTATATGATGTTAGCTCTGGGTATGGGTTCTTATCGAGCTGCTTTGTTTCATTTGATTACTCATGCTTATTCAAAAGCATTATTGTTTTTAGGATCGGGCTCCGTTATTCATTCGATGGAAACAATTGTTGGCTATTCTCCATATAAAAGTCAAAGTATGGTTTTTATGGGAGGATTAAGAAAGCATGTACCTATTACAAAAACTTCTTTTTTAATAGGCACCCTTTCCCTTTGTGGTATTCCCCCTTTTGCTTGTTTTTGGTCTAAAGATGAAATTCTTAATGATAGTTGGTTGTATTCACCACTTTTCGCAACTATCGCCTGTTGTGTCGCAGGATTAACTGCATTTTACATGTTTCGCATTTATTTACTTACCTTTGAAGGTCATTTAAACGTTCATTTTCAGAAATATAGTGGACAAAAAAGCAGTTCTTTCTATTCAATATCTTTATGGGGTCACGAAAGACTGAAACCAATTAATCCCACTTTTTCTTTAGTAACTTTATTACCAACGAAAAAAAAGAAACAGTTTAAGCATACACATGTAAACGTAAGAAAAAAGATAGGATCATTTATTAGTGTTAAGAGTTTTGACAATAAAAAAAATTTTGTGTATCCTCATGAATCGGAAAATACTATGTTATTTTCTTTACTTGTATTGATTTTTTTTACTTTGTTTATCGGATTCATAGGATTTCCTTTTAATCAAGAAGGTATATATTTGGATATTTTATCAAAATGGTTAACTCCATCTATAAATCTTTTACATCCAAATTTTCAGAATATGAATTCTGGTGATTGGGTTGAATTTTTGACAAATGCACTCCTTTCAGTTAGTATAGCTTCTTTTGGAATAGTTGTAGCGTCCTTTTTTTATAAACCCATTTATTCATCCTTACAAAATTTTGACTTACTCAATTTTATTGCCAAAAGACCTTCAACGAAATTGTTTTCGGACAAAATAAAAAATTTTATATATGATTGGTCCTATTATCGTGGTTACATTGATGCTTTTTATGCAAGATACTTAATTCGAAGTATAAGAGGATTGGCTGAGCTAGTTTATTTTTTTGACAGACGAATAATTGATGGAATTCCAAATGGATTTGGTGTTACTAGTTTTTTTATAGGAGAAGGTATGAAATATGGTAGTGGGGGTCGCATCTCGTCTTATCTTTTTTTGTATGTATTCTCTGTGGCAATTTTTTTATTAATTTTTACTATTTTTCTTTTACGAATATGAATTTTACTGATCAGTAAGAATAATGGGAGGTATTTTTATCTGGTATCCACAATAATCAATCCGAATTTCCTTATTGATTCATTTCTGGATCTAATTGATACGTCATTGAATTAGTATTCATGTATAAAAATCGAATGTAAGACAAGGCATGTGCGCAGCTATTTATCCCCTACCATATATATCGGGTGGATAAATAGCTGCGCACAATTGTATCATGAATTCATTTTCAATCGTGAATACATATGTATCCTTAACATACTGATAAGACTACCATTATTTAATCGTGGATACATATGTATCCTTAACATACTGAAACGACTACCATTATTAGTATCAAACCAATAGCGATTCAGACAAGCTAAATCTTCTAATCGATAATTGGGCCAAAGAAAGAAAAAGAATTTGAATTTCATGAAATTCTTTTTATCTCTATCAAGATCTTGGCTTTTATCTAAAAATTGACCACAGGTTTTTACCCTGTTCCCATTGCAAAATACTGCATTTTTATCCACACCATTACTATTCCTTGCATTCAAACAACTTAGAATTCGCAATTCTCTACGCCGTCTAGACGATAAAATATTTTCAGGAACAAGCAAATCATAATGATTTTTCTTTCTATTTTTTGGCATAATTAGTCCAATCGATACCTTAAAAAGATTCTTATCCATATTTTCTCTGTCTCTTTTATTTTTTTGTTGAATCTCATGAATCAAAGAAATCTTTATGGTTTGATACATAATAAATTTTACATTATCTTTTACATCTTTTACAGACACACGACCCGGTTCTAGACTCCACATTCCGTTTTCTAGGCCTTTGACACCATCACAATGACTCAACCACAACATCATGTTATTTAGTGTATTCGGATCCACTGCGTTCTTCTTCAACTTGAAAAGCATATCGCCTCTTCTTGAGATTTGGTTATTTTTTCCACAGTCAAGGCTAAGTAGACGTTCAAAGCTAGGTACACGGTCAGGCTTAAATTCATCCATCTTTTCCCATAATTCGAAACTTCCTATAGTATTCCCCCAGTCCAATTGAAAACTCAAATGTATTTTCTTGAGGTTTTTTCTCCCACTCCTAATAAAATTATCAATATCAATTGGGCTGTATACGTCTTCTTCTTCTGTCTTTCTAGCTATTTGCATCTCTGATTTCGTATAATCTTCTTCACCTATGGTTAAAAGTGAATGAATTTGTCTAAACACCGGTCTCTTTTTAAATCCTTCGTTTTTTTTGAACCCAATTTGTGGGAAAAACCAAGGTATCGAATACGGAAGATTTCGTATTTCTTCATTCATTCCCATCCAATCAAAAAGGTTTCTTTTTTGATTGGGTGGCTTGATTTCTTTATGAATTTTGAGATCAAAAAGATCAAGACCTTTCGTATCAAAATATTTTCTATCTGTATTTTTCATAAAATGATCTTTTCTTATATAATTTTGAATAGGGCTACTCCCCCCCATATCAACTAAATTCGGTTTATGTATTTGTAATGCTGACCCATAACTATCTGAGTCCTTCTTATCTTGATAATAAATCGATTGATATGATCTTTTCTCATATCTATATGTTTTTTGCAAATGATAGTTTTGGTTTTCCAATAACGAAACCCTTTTCTCTCGTTTAGATGAATTCCGTTTTCGTTTTCTTAAATTTCGATTTTCAACCCTACAATGTTGATTGACTTCACTTCGCCATTCTTGCGGTCCTAATTTAGACCATTTTCGCTCAGATAATTCGTATTGATAATGACTCTTTAACCATTTTATCCATTGATTCTTTTTTAACAAATTTTTCCATCGATTCATTCCAGAATTCTGAAGTTTCTTATGCTTTAATTCGGAAGAAATTATTCCTTGTCTTCGAAAAGAATCTTTTATTTCATTCTTAAGAAATAAAGATGCTCCGTCATATTGAAGGCCAGATCTTAACTTATACAAGTTAATAGCCTGGTTTTGTGATAATTTGTAAAATACATAGTTCTGCGACACGAGGGATAAATTAAAAAAAACCCGCGCCCTGGCCCGCCTCTTCCGCCTCTTCCGAATCTTCATTTTATGAGTAATATGAGAAAGTGAAAGTTTTTTTTGTATAGTCGAAATATGCTCAAATGTGTTTTTCTTTTTCTTTTTTTTTGTTAATTTAAGAAAACGTTTGATAATGCGCATCCACCTAGAAAGACTCTTAATGATAGATCGATAGATCTTTTTAATGGTATATGGAATGATCCCCCAAAAGATATCCGTGTATATACTTTCCCCGATCCATTTTAGAAATAAATATGGTTTACGGATTAATCGAGCATTTCTTCTTTTATTTTTCTTTCGAGTTCGTTTCTTGTCTTTTGTAATTCTTTTTATTTCATTTCTGATTGTGCTTATTTTATCAGTCAGCTCTTTCATTTTTTTTTCTCTTTCTGCTTTTTTTTCTTTTTTTTCTTTTTCTGCTTTTTCTGTCGGTGAATAATTTGTCCTATCCATAGATCGGATTTGAATGGATGATTTATGAAAAATCTGATTATTGATTATAGAATTTTTTTTTTTTTCAATAAAACTTTGTATCCTTTTTTGTAGTTCTTGTAGTACCTTTAGTACCTTTAGAAACTTTGTTCTTTTTTTGAACATTTTTAGAACTAGAAAACTCCATTTTCGAATTGCTTTTTTGCTTTTTTTTTTAATGGGTGCAAAAAAATAAGAAAAAGCAGTCGAAAGTAGTTGGTTGGGAGCACCATAATGACGATGAGTTTCCATTCCCGAAGCCGTTAAATAAGAAAAACGTTTTCTTTTTTCTTTTTTCTTTTTCATTGGATCCCTACCAGAAGGTTGTCTCTTAGATCGGTGCCAAGGTTTCAGACGGAAAGGATTTTTTATGATTATATGTAATTGCCTATCCTCGTTTTCCCAGGCCTTAGAAAAGATATCGTCTCGTTGGATTGGCATATCATTATCGTTGCATAGAACATGCACTTCTCTTTTCATATCCCTTATATCCTTGGCCCACTCGGGCTTTTGGAGTAATAATAAACGTACAATATTTTTAGCTAGTATCAATGAAGGTAATAGAATCCATTTTCTAATCTTCGACTGAACTAGTAAAAGACGAGTTCTTGCTATAGATGGATCCTCCCAAAATAAAACGTTATCATAGATCTCTAATACTCTGTCTCTTTCTTTCTCCTCGGCTCGTCGGGGGTCTTCCTCGATGATTTCGTCTTCCAAGTCTCGTTTTTTTTTCAATTCTTCTTCCCATTCTAGTTTGTATTTCAAGTCTATTTTTTCCAATTCTTCGCCCAAACTCTTATAAAATTCTAGTTCTTCGGCTCTTTGGGACCTTCTTTTATTTTTCAATTGGATTCCTGTTATTTTTATAAAAATGTCTTGTATTCGGTCGGAAATCTCAATTACTCTTGATATTACTTTGTCGAAAAGAGGCTGCATATAAAATACTATCACGTCGAAAAAAAGTGGGGAATGTGCCCTTACTTGAAGTCTTCTCCCAACAACGGTTTTACGCCTTTGAAAACGCATAGAACCTGTGATTATGTTTCGACGAAAATCCGATATACGGGGATAAAATAGCGCACCTATTTCTTTTTTATTTTTGTCGTTATTTTTCGTAGTAGAGCTAGAAAAGTCAAAAACTTCCTTTGCAAACTCTCCCATGCGGGTACCCTTCTGCTTATCTTCGGGGCGGTCAACCTTCCGCTTAGTAAAAGTTATACGTTTCTTGGGCCTCCCGCGCATGTGAAACCCTGTTAGCGTCGCTTTCCCCTGTCTTATCGGTTTTCTAGCTTTTTTTCTGGCGCGTTCTACATCGCTGGCTAGTTGGTATGGCCATCGGGGAACCTCTTTACGAATTTTTTTTATTCCAGTTGTTTTTTCCTGGAAAAGAAGGATCCTATAAACTTTATTTTGTTTATTTCGAATTGAAGGTAAAAAAGATTGATTAATTATTCCACGATAGGATCCGTTTAAGAAAGGATCATATATTTTAGGCAAGTATTCTTTTTTCGTTTTATTATTGCATAATCGAATCTTTTTTTCGAGTACATCCAGATAAGGAGATCCTATGTCTAGGGCTTCAATTCTATCTGTAAACTCGTTCCTTAGGCTGCATAATTTTTTTTCATTGGTATGAATCCAATAATCAAAATGATGCAGTTCATCGCAGACGAATTTATCCAATTCATCACAGACGAAATTATCTTTTGAAAAGAAAGATAAATACATCTTGTGCTCTAGCATTTCCATAAAGTTCGCTAAATGGGATGGATATGTAAACGAAACTCTTAGGTGTCCATTCTCCTGGCCTGAAAAAAAAAAATGTTGTGACATTTCATTCCTTACAGGGTTTTCGAATTTCTTATTTTTTATATATCGCAATGGACGAGCCCATCGTTTATAGTTGAAAAGAAGAAACAAAGGGTGCCAACGGTGATGAAAATGATCAGAACCTTCTTCGGTGAATATGTCTTGTTCCAGTTTAGTCCCCTTCGTTTCGACAATTGTTTCTCTTCTCCCCTTTCTTGGGGTTTCGACGATCATTTTCCTAGTAAAAAAGGCTGACGGCGCTCTGCCTAAAGAGTAGATACAAATAATAAATAAGATAATAGTAAAGGTTCGATGCATAGACTTTTGCAATTGGAACATAAGGTACCGAAATTCTGACACAAGGTACTTAAAATCTGACACAAGGTACCTACTAGGTCTTAATCGACTAAGTAGTACATTAATGGATTTAATGAACTTATTAGATCTAAATCGAAGAAGTAGTATATAAAGTTGCTTATTAGATCTAACTCGAATAATTAGTTGATTAAGGTACTTATTAGATCTTAATCGACTAAGTAGTACATTAAGGTCACTAAGTAGTCCATTAAGGTACTTATTAGATCGAATAAAACCCCTTTGCCGTATCCGGACAAATAACATGTCAACATATTTGATGAATAAACTGAGACCAATTAACCAACTAACAAAACTACTTATTACAAATAATATCTTGTTGTTGCATCGAAACATAGAAATGTTGGCGGATCTGGCTAACATTGAACTTGGTAACATGAAATGGTAGAATAATGGAAAAATGAGATTATTCAGGAATACAAGTTGAGTGCTGAAACTATGCAGTGAATTGTAAGAATCAAACTTATAATGATTACTCAAGAATAAATGAACAAAAAGATAGGGTAGAGTTAGGGCAGTTATTGTATGAGGTCTACCCAATAGTAGATACAGAGGCTTAGAATAGATCGATAGCAACATTATGAGCTGTCCCATAATAAAACCTGTTGTTGCTGCTACCCTCTTCACGGTTCCTTCTCTTCCTTT